TTTGAAGAAGCGAAGTGGCAGGGCCAAAGCAATAAAAGAAGTACGTATTTTTCGCGTTTTCACGTTTCTAGGATTACACAAAGGGATTAGCAAATAAAAGTGCTAATGCCACGACCAGCCCGTAAATTGTTAAAGCTTCCATAAAAGCCAGACTAAGCAATAAAGTACCTCGTATTTTACCCTCTGCTTCTGGTTGTCTAGCAATACCTTCTACGGCTTGGCCCGCAGCAGTACCTTGACCGACTCCGGGTCCAATAGAAGCAAGTCCTACGGCCAATCCAGCAGCAATAACGGAAGCAGCAGAAATTAGGGGATTCATGGTAAGCTCCTCACAACAAAAAATGAAGAAATGGTTAATGATATAATCAAATAAACCAATGAATTATTATATATAATTAATGTTATATATTTATATTATATATTAATTAGTTACATTACTTATTATTTCATATTCCATCACTAAGATCCATACAACTAAACTAAGAACTCCGAACCCAATTTGAGTTAAGAAGTGATGATATTTGATATTACTGAATCATCAGAACTACTTCAATATCTCGTTTTTATTCACTATCCAAGTCTTTGAAAATCCATATTAGTGCTTCTATTTCTTTGTTCCGAACCCATTCTTTCAATTCCTTCCTCCTTCATCTTCTCCATATGCATTCATAGGCTTAACTTCATATTCAATCCACATATACAGTCACAGACGAAAAAGGGAAGAGCTTATATATCGTAATCCATATAAATAAAGTGGAATCTATATCTATACTATATAATATAAAGTCGATGGGGAATGAAATAATATAGATGGGTAGTCCATATATATGAATATCTACTATCACATATACATGTTTTCTTCCATAATGTAAACCATATTTCTATTGAATCGGATCGGACCCTGGAATCATTCTTCTAAGCACACACCGGAGTTCACATATAATATGTAGCTACGGCTATGTAGCTCGGCCCACCTAACCTACTTAATTTTTCATCTTATTCGTTAACTCTTTCTTGTCTTTGTCATTATCTCACATGGATACAAACGAAGAGATTCATCAAAGCGAATCATTCCATATCAAGATTTGATTGATTGATCCAATTCCTCTTAATTCCAATTTTGGTCAATTGTTGAATAGAATGGAATGAAATAGCAACGGTTCCGCAGAACATAGTTCTTGTTGTTTCGTCGCGCGTCCCAAACGGATAACAATTATTTATTATCCCAATTATGAATCGTCGTAATTGACTGGGCAAATAAAGGCGATGTATGACATGAATAGGACAAAAGGGGGATCTTAGGAAAAATTGGGAATCTCCCCCCTTTTTTACAATTCCGTAGTGTAATACGTAATATAATAAATATTAGTACATATATATCTTCCTGTTTTGTTCCTACTCTATATCATACATATCATAAATATATATTTATATACCCCAAGCGGGTATCTTGAGCTACCCATGAATTAATTATTTTATTGGAATAAGATTCATGGGCTTAATTTTGAATTTCAATCAATTCAAAAAGAAAAAGCGACTCTTTGAATTTTGAAATTCAAAGCATTATTTTATTATTTTATTTCTTATTTGTACTCAATGATGACCTTCCATGGATTCACCTATATAAGCCGCAGCTAAAGTTGCAAAAATGAGAGCTTGAATACCGCTTGTGAATAATCCGAGGAACATCACAGGTATAGGAATCACTAAAGGTACTAAAGAAACAAGAACAACAACTACTAATTCATCGGCCAATATATTCCCGAAAAGTCGAAAACTAAGTGATAAAGGTTTTGTGAAATCTTCTAAGACATTAATTGGTAAAAGTATTGGAGTTGGTTGAATATATTTACCGAAATAACCCAATCCCTTTTTAGTAAGGCCTGCATAGAAATATGCCACTGACGTGGGTAAAGCTAAAGCAACAGTAGTATTTATATCATTCGTGGGTGCAGCTAACTCCCCATGAGGTAACTGTATGATTCTCCAAGGTAAAAGAGCACCTGACCAGTTAGAAACAAAAATAAATAGGAACAGAGTTCCAATAAAAGGAACCCAAGGACCATATTCTTCTTCTCCAATTTGAGTTTTGCTCACGTCTCGAATGAATTCAAGAACATATTCGAAAAAATTCTGACCGTCGGTCGGGATAGTTTGTGGATTCCGAACGGCTATAGCGGCTGAACCTAATAAGATAGCAATTACGACCCAGGAAGTTATAAGTACTTGGGCATGCACTTGGAAACCCCCTATTTGCCAATAGAAATGTTGGCCTACTTCCACGCCGGATATCTCGTATAACCCCTTTAGTGTGTTGATGGAACATGGTAGAACATTCATATTACCCTCTGACAGAAATGGAACTTAAGAAGGAATTATTTTGATTCAACCATTTATACTCTCCTACCTAATTTAACTTAACCATATATTTCAGATATTAATTAATGAATTAATCACGTAATATATCCCCGGCAATGAAAATCTCCTTTTTCACATTCACATTCAGGAATAGTAAGAATAACCGATTCCATGAATCTCCGGGTTTCCCGAAGCGAAGTAATTGACTTATCTTATTATTAATCAACGACTTCTTATATAGCTAGAACGTCCCTGACAAATTGCGGATACTAATTTGTTAAGAATCAATCGGATGGAAGCTATAGCGTCATCGTTGGCTGGAATCGGAATATCTGCGAGATCTGGATCACAATTTGTATCGATTAAACAAATAGTTGGAATACCCAAAGTGACGCATTCTCGAAGGGCCGTATATTCTTCTTGCTGATCAATGATGATTACAATATCGGGTAACCCCGTCATATATTTGATACCGCCCAGATATGTTTGAAAGTGAGATAATTGTCTCTTCAATATTGCTGCATCCCGTTTCGGGAGACGACTGAGTTGCCCCATCTCGGCTCTCACTCTCAAGTCCCTGAACTTCTGAAGCCTCGTTTCCGTAGTGGACCAATTCGTTGACATACCACCGAGCCATTTTTTATTGACATAATGACACCGAGCCCTTATTGCAGCTGATGCTACCGAATCAGCTGCCTTATCTTTCGTACCAACTATTAGGAAGTGTTTTCCCCTACTTGCTGCGTCAAAAACTAAATCACAGGCTTCTGATAAAAAACGAGCAGTTCTCGTAAGATTTGTAATATGAATACCTTTACGCTTTGCAGAGATGTAAGGTGCCATTCTAGGATTCCATTTCCTAGTACCATGACCAAAATGAACCCCCGCTTCCATCATCTCTTCCAAATGGATGTTCCAATATCTTCTTGTCATTTATCCCCACACTTCCTCTAAAAAAAAAGAGACGAGGTACCCCGAAATAAATAATTAATTGTTCCAATGGAACCTTCTACCGGGGGTTAACCGTTGATACACGGTCCAAGCTTCATTATGATATGAATTCCTTTACCCTTGGTTTCGATATTCTCTTTATTAACAAATGACCATTATATTAGCTTAGCTAATAATGAATCCGCTCTTATGAACGATTGGATTAGATCCCATAGCATAGAATGGTTGTTCTGATGTATTATGGAAACTCTTTGGCTTTGGGATGCAAGAACAAAATAATTCTCTGTGGTGGAACAGAATATCTCTCATTTCCCCCCCGAAAAAATTCTTCTTTTTTATTTCCAAAGGAATGTTGTTGTATTCCCTTGAACGGTGAACGAATCGTTTGAATCCGGTACCAACGGGTATCATCCCCCCCAGAACAACATTCTCTTTCAGACCTTTCAACCAATCAATACGACCCCGGAGAGCGGCTTTTGCTAAAACTCGAGCGGTTTCCTGAAAACTAGCTTCTGATATGAAACTTTGAGTATTCAGAGATGCTCTCGTTATTCCCAATAAGACGGCTCGGTAACAAATAGCCTCTTCCAAAGCACGACCTGCTCGTTCTGCTCGCAACAATCCGATTAGTTCCCCGGGTGAAAAAACATTAGACATTCCATCTTCTGAAACCAACACTTTTGATGTTATTTGTCGTACAATAATCTCTATATGCTTATTATGAATCTGTACCCCCTGGGATCGATAAACCTTTTGGATCTTATTAACCAAAGAAATACGACTTTGCGCTATGGTGAGTTCAGCACCAATCAGGAATCCCCAAGGAATTCCAAGAATTCCTGTTATATGTTCGTTCCAACCTTCAACCCTTTTTTCTAGGTTCATCGATATTGAATCAATCGAACGAACTTCTAACACTTGTTCAACTTTTGGAAGGCCGTGAGTTATATCACCAGATCTCGATTTTTCATATATAAATGTAACTAATGTATCTCCTTCGTAAAAGATTTCTCCATAATCACCATGAACGGTTGCTCCTCGGGTCGCCAAATAGGGTTTAGCTGATCTTATTATGAAAGAGTCAAGATAAACCATTATAACTTGACCAGATTTTATGTGTGTTCCGTGTTTGGATAGACATACATTTTCACAAATAAACTGTCCGAGGCTAATTATTCTGGTTGTGGATGTCCCCTCACAATAATCGTGAGGGAGAAAGCACGAACCAAATAGATTCAAAATGATGTCACTGCATGGATTTGCATTAGAGATTCTCCCGTTTTCATCCACTAAATAATATTTAAGTAGTTGGAAAGTCTGTTTTGGATTATTATTATCCAGTATTAAATATTTATTTAACAAGATCTCATTATGAGTTATTGAATGATAAGATGGGGAAAAATTATGAATTTTAGGTACTGTACCTAAGGGACCCAACAAATTAAGAATTGGAATCGGGGTATCCTCTTTTTCTTTAATTGATTCTTTGGTCACATTGTGATATTTCGAAACATTGATGCGAGAACAATTAGATGATGAAAAAACTATAAGAGATTGGCCTTCTTTATTTCTATTAAGAAATGTACGAACGGTTCCTTGATGTTGACTAAGTGATTTCATTTTCACCTTGGAAGAAAAAAGATTGGTATTGGCGCAATATGACCCAGTATCAGGAATCACTGAACCTGACCTATCATTCCTCTTTCCGGTATACAAAATAGGAGACTTCACCAAATCAATTCTTATGAAATATCGAATCAGATCATTTGCCCTTACTTCAGCAGAAGAAGCCTGAACCTTTTCTATAGAACCTTTTTTGTCTTGGTCCCAATTCAATACTAAACAAGTACGAACCAATTGAATACTTGTATGGGAAATCCCTCGAATTGGTTTGCCATCCCCATAAAGGATATAATTGACAACTTGGAGTCGCAAATTATCCTTTTCCTGTAACATATCCCCAGGGAAAAGCGTTACTAGATTTATCCCATCAGCTATTTCATATGTCACTACGGGTCGTACTGAAACAAAATATTTTTTCTTGATAGGTGTGATCCATTGGACATAGACCCAATTTTTCCCTTCCCAATTTTTCCCCTTTGATCCTTTATCCATTTTTTTTCTTGCTCCTGGTGGTATCAAGATGCCAATGTGTCGGGATATCTTATCTGTTTCTCCAGGAAAATGGATACCTCCAGAAAAGATTTTCAGTTCAATCTTTTTTTTTTTTTTTTCTATTCGGACCAATCCACCTATTTGGCTTCTTGTATTAAACGTAATTCGTGTATCTACTCCAATGATACTATTGTTCCGTACCATTATGGATGAAGACCCGGGCAAGATATGGACTTCTTCGGGAATGACAAAAAATCGATCTACTTTCATTTGGTATTTCGGTCTAGATTCTTTTGGTCTTCGATACTCAATCAGACCCTCTTTTTTGACGATTGAATCGACCTCTATGATGCCATATTTGGTAATTCCCGAACTGCTTCTTCTGTATCGTGGATCGTCGAAATAAGCAAGAATACTATTTCTACGCAAAATACCATTTGCGGGTATTTCAACCGTGATACTAGTACTAGAATGAGGCGTTAATTCCTTCTCCCGTTCCGGATCATATTGGAATGGTATGATGAATCTATTTCTTCGCCTCTTCGCCAATAAATAAGAATTCTCTCGGAGAATGGGGGGATATATGAAATCCCCATCACCATTGGATATGACTCGCTCAGATCCTGCTGCATAATCAGAAATCCTTCGCCCTTTTCTCGCCAGGGGATCCGAGCCAAACAATTTGTGTCTCACTTGATTATTATTCACCGAGAAGTCAGAAATGGATCTCTCTTGGACAGAAAGAGATTGAACATTCATTTGATCTTGATCCTTGTGGAGTGAAAAAGGCACTAGACTGGATTTGCACGGACCCCCCGATAAGATCCATAAATGACTTGTTTTGGGTAAGAAATGAACATTACCGTGTGTATATTCAGGTGCATGGTACACACCGGTACTCCAATGCATTTCTCCCTCTGAGTCAGAATAAATATGTTTTCGAACCCTCTCTTTAAAATGGAAAGTGGATGTTCCAGCACGAATCTCAGCAATCACTTGTTCTGATTCCACATATTGATCATTTTGAACCAAAAGAAAACTTTTTGGTGGAATATTCACACTATGTATAATATCCTGACTCTCAATAGTCACATATAGGTCTACATAGCAGAGAAAGGCAGGATGTCCATGACGTGTGCGTGTGGGATGAACCAAATCCTCATTGAATTTGATTTTTCCATTAGAAGGAGCTCGTACATGTTCTGCAGTACCACCGGTGAATACTCCACCGGTATGAAAAGTTCTTAATGTTAGTTGAGTCCCTGGTTCTCCAATGGATTGACCCGCAATAATACCTACTGCTTCTCCCAATTCAACCAGGTCACCATGAGTGGGACTCCGACCATAACATAATCGACAGATCCAAGATGCACTTCGGCAAGTGAAGGGAGTTCGAATATATATTGGCTGCGCCCGAGAGGTCATGAATCGATTGACAAGCCCAATCCCAATATCTTGATTTCTGGTAGCAATGCATCGTAGACCTAGGTATACATCGTTCGCTAATACGCGACCTATTAGCGTTTGGATAAAAATTCTTTCCGTCATCCCCTTTCGAAGACTCACGGAAATACCTCGGATACTTCCACAATCCGTTCTACGTACAACAATATGTTGAACTACTTCAACAAGTCTACGCGTGAGGTATCCAGCGTCTGACGTTCGTACAGCAGTATCCACAACTCCTTTGCGGGCTCCGTAGCAGGAAATTGTATATTCCGTTAAAGAAAGTCCTTCGCGTAAATTGCTTTGAATGGGTAAATCAATCATTTGTCCTTGGGGATCTGACATTAACCCTCTCATACCTACTAATTGGTGGACCTGAGATGCATTTCCTCTAGCTCCAGAATAGGACATTATATGGACTGGATTTGAAGGATCAGTCATCTTAAAATTAAGATTCATTTCTTGTCTCAAATATTCACTTGTAGCATACCATATCTCGATTGATTGACGTAATTTTTCTACCGCGTGTACATTCCCATAATGATGGTGCTTTTCCAAAATCAAACTTTGTTGTTCAGCATCTTGGACTAACCATCTCTTAGAAGGTGTTGTTAAAAGATCATCAATTCC